AAAGTATTTTGTTTTGGTTCGACCCGTAGTCACATATGAAATATCCGATGGGATAAATTTAGCAACACTTTTCCCTCGTGATATCTTGCAGGAAAAGGATAATGTCCAATTTAGAGTTGTCAATTATATCCTTTATGGAAATGGCAAGTCAATTCGAGGAATTTATCACACAAGTATTCAATTAGTTCGGACTTGCTTAGTATTGAATTGGGACCAAGAACAAAATGGTTCTATAGAAGAGGTTCATGCTTCCTTTGTTGAGGTAAGGGCAAATGATCTAATTCGCGATTTCATAAGAATTGAGTTAGTCAAGTCCACTATTTCGTATACCGGAAAAAGGTATGATAGGGCAAGTTCCGGATTGATTCCCGATAATGGATTAGATTGCACCAATATCAATCCTTTTTATTCCAAGGCGAAGATTCAATCACTTAGCCAACATCAAGGAACTATTGGTATGTTGTTGAATCGAAATAAGGAATGCCAATCTTTGCTAATTTTGTCATCATCCAATTGTTCTCGAATTGGTCCATTCAATAGTTCGAAATATAACAATGTGACAAAAGAATCGGATCCCCTAATTCCAATTAGGGATTATTTAGGTCCCTTAGGCGCTATTGTACCTAAAATATCGAATTTTTATTCATCTTACCATTTAATAACTCATAATCAGATCGTGTTAAAGAAATATTTGCTACTTGACAATTTGAAACAGATTTTCCAAGTACTTCAAGTACTTAAATACTGTTTAATAGATGAAAATAGGAGGATTTATAATCCCGATCTATGCAGTAACATCGTTTTGAACCCATTCCATTTGAATTGGTGCTTTCTCCATCATGATTATTGTGAAGAGACATCGATCAAAATTAGCCTTGGACAATTTATTTGTGAAAATGTATGTCTATTTAAATACGAACCACACGTAAAAAAATCTGGTCAAATTTTAATTGTTAATGTCGACTTTTTAGTTATAAGATCGGCTAAGTCTTATTTGGCTACTCCTGGAGCAACTGTTCATGGTCATTATGGGAAAATCCTTTACGAAGGAGATACATTAGTTACATTTATATATGAAAAATCGAGATCTGGTGACATAACGCAAGGTCTTCCAAAAGTAGAACAAATCTTAGAAGTGCGTTCGATTGATTCAATATCGATGAACCTCGAAAGGAGAGTTGAAGGTTGGAACGAGCGTATACCAAGAATTCTTGGGATCCCCTGGGGGTTTTTGATTGGAGCTGAGCTAACCATAGCCCAAAGTCGTATCTCTTTGGTTAATAAGATCCAAAAGGTTTATCGATCCCAGGGGGTACAGATCCATAATAGACATATAGAGATTATTGTACGTCAAGTAACATCAAAAGTGTTGGTTTCAGAAGATGGAATGTCTAATGTTTTTTCGCCTGGAGAATTAATCGGATTGTTGCGAGCGGAACGAGCAGGGCGCGCTTTGGACGAATCAATCTGTTATCGGGCAATCTCATTGGGAATAACAAGAGCGTCTCTGAATACTCAAAGTTTCATATCCGAAGCAAGTTTTCAAGAAACCGCTCGAGTTTTAGCAAAAGCTGCTCTACGAGGTCGTATTGATTGGTTGAAAGGCCTGAAAGAGAACGTTGTTCTGGGGGGGATTATACCTGTTGGTACCGGATTCCAAAAATTTGTGCACCGTTCAAGGCAAGACAAAAACATTTATTTGGAAATCAAAAGAAAAAATCTATTCGAGTTGGAAATGAGAGATATTTTGTTACACCATAGAGAATTATTTTGTTCTTACGCGACAAACAATTTCCATGAGACAAATTTACATGAGACATCAGAACAATCATTTATGCGATTTAATGATTCCTAAGAGCGGGTTCATTTTCACTTTAACTATCTTTTAACTATACTGGTCTGATTATTGATTTGGTAATAAATAAAATAAGTAATTAAAAAAAATTATGGTTTGTGCCGTGTATCAATGGTCAATCCCCGGTAGAAGGTTCCATCGGAACAATTATTTATTTCAAGGTACCTCGTCTCTTTGTTAATAATACGAAAAAGAAAAAACAAAAAGGAAGTGTGGGAAAAAATGACAAGAAGATATTGGAACATCAATTTGGAAGAGATGATGGAAGCAGGAGTTCATTTTGGTCATGGTACTAAGAAATGGAATCCTAGAATGGCCCCTTACATTTCTGCAAAGCGTAAAGGTATTCATATTACAAATCTCGCTAGAACTGCTCGTTTTTTATCAGAAGCCTGTGATTTAGTTTTTGATGCAGCAAGTAGGGGAAAAAACTTCTTAATCGTCGGTACCAAAAATAAAGCATCGGATTCAGTAGCATCAGCTGCAATAAGGGCTCGGTCTCATTTTATTAATCAAAAATGGCTCGGTGGTATGTTAACGAATTGGTCCACTACGGAAACGAGACTTTATAAGTTCAGGGACTTAAGAGCAGAAGAAAAGATGGGGAAACTCAACCGTCTCCCCAAAAGAGATGCAGCAATGTTGAAGAGAAAATTATCTACCTTGCAAACATATCTCGGTGGGATCAAATATATGACGGGATTGCCTGATGTTGTGATCATCGTTGATCAGCAAGAAGAATATACGGCTCTTCGAGAATGTGCCATTTTGGGGATTCCAACGATTTGTTTAATCGATACAAATTGTGACCCAGATCTTGCAGATATTTCGATTCCAGCCAACGATGACGCTATAGCTTCAATTCGATTGATTCTTAACAAATTAGTATCCGCAATTTGTGAAGGTCGTTCTAGCTATATAAGAAATCGTTGATTATGATTAAGATTAAGAATAATAAAATTAGTTAATGTTAATTATTGGGCAACTCCATAGATTTATTGGATCGGTTACTTTTTTTTTGAATTTTTAAAAATAGAAAAAAAAAAAGAACTGGGGATATTGATATATATTATGATGTTATGTGATTTCTTGGTATCCTAAATATATGATTAATGATTCAAGTTGGTGAGTTGAGAAAGAAATGGTTGAATCAAACTAATTCCTTTTTTGAAGTTCAATTTCTATCAGAGGACAATATGAATGTTATACCATGTTACATTAAAACACTCAAGGGGTTATACGATATATCGGGTGTAGAAGTAGGCCAACATTTCTATTGGCAAATAGGAGGTTTACAAATCCATGCCCAAGTACTTATCACTTCTTGGGTCGTAATTGCTATCTTGTTAGGTTCAGCCATCATAGCTGTTCGGAATCCACAAACCATTCCGACCGACGGTCAGAATTTCTTTGAATATGTCCTTGAATTTATTCGAGACTTGAGCAAAACCCAGATTGGAGAAGAATATGGACCTTGGGTTCCTTTTATTGGAACTATGTTCCTATTTATTTTTGTTTCTAATTGGTCAGGTGCCCTTTTACCTTGGAAAATCATACAGTTACCTCATGGGGAGTTAGCTGCGCCCACGAATGATATAAATACTACTGTTGCTTTAGCTTTACCCACGTCAGTGGCATATTTTTATGCAGGTCTTACCAAAAAAGGGTTGGGTTATTTCGAGAAATACATCAAACCAACTCCAATACTTTTACCAATTAACATCCTAGAAGATTTCACAAAACCCTTATCTCTTAGTTTTCGACTTTTCGGGAATATATTGGCTGATGAATTAGTAGTTGTTGTTCTTGTTTCTTTAGTCCCTTCAGTAGTTCCTATACCTGTCATGTTTCTTGGATTATTTACAAGTGGTATTCAAGCTCTTATTTTTGCAACGTTAGCCGCGGCTTATATAGGTGAATCCATGGAGGGTCATCATTGACTAGTTTTCGAAATAGTCTTTTTTTTTAGCTTATCCCAATTCATGCATGGTTCAAGATAATCTGCTTGGTTGGAGAACATAATAGATATAAATACGTATGAATATATGACCTAGAGTCGTAGGAGAGAAGATGAACGATATTACGGAATTGTAAAAAAAAAAAGGGGATGGGTTGGGGAGGTCACACTAGATGTATGTAATGTCTATAAGTCTAGCCGCTTTTTGTGTGGGTTTCGAGGAATGATTCTATAATCCGATTCAATATAAAATGTGGCCAGTTTACGTTATGGAAGAAAGAAATGTATATGTAATATGTATATGTAATATTAGATATTCACTAGTTATATAGTCCTATCTATATATAAATAGAAGTCCTTATGCCTTACCTATATACTAACTAACTATATATATATCTAACTATATGCTATATATATGTAATATATATAGCAATATATATAGATAGCAATATATATAGCAAAATAAATAAAAAAAATATATATATATGTATTGATATACATATTGATATCGTTATATTGATATATTGATATCGTTGATATCGATCATATTGATATCCATTGCATATATTGATGATTGCATATATTGATGATTGCATATATTGATTTGATTGCAGTTTACTGCATTTAGATTAGATGGATTACAAGATAAGTCAAGTCCTTTCTTCTGTTTCATTTGTGATTGTGGATTGGATGAAAAAACAGATGAACTCAAGGATATAGAAGAGTAAAGAACGAAGGATGGAATGAAAGAATGGTTGGAAAGAAAGAAATGCAATAACTAGAGCCGTATGTATATGGATTTACAAAAACTTCATCATGGGTAGAAACAAAAAACGAGATATCGAAGTAGTTCTGACGATTCAGTAATATTATCATTAGTTTTTAGTTACTCCGACCCAATAGATCTTAATGATCAAACTTAATGATAAAATTAAGTAATAATTCATTGGTTGATTGTATCATTAACCATTTTTTTTTTTTTTTGTGCGAGGAACTTACCATGAATCCACTGATTTCTGCCGCTTCCGTTATTGCTGCTGGATTGGCTGTAGGACTTGCTTCTATTGGACCCGGAGTTGGTCAAGGTACTGCTGCAGGCCAAGCTGTAGAGGGTATTGCGAGACAACCAGAAGCAGAGGGTAAAATACGAGGTACTTTATTGCTTAGTCTAGCTTTTATGGAAGCTTT